AATCCCCAACGAAAAATACACACTATCCCTTCCTTTCTATCGAATCGATCATAACCACTACCTACATTCCAGGAAATTGTGCACCACAAATAGGAACTAATAAAGAGACCCGCGATCCCGTAGAAAGACATCACGATCCCTTGTGGAAAAAAAATGATTTGCTGAGACGGAAAAAAAGATATCAAATTTCTACCAAGATAACTGGAAGTTCCAACCAATAAGAATCCTAATGAACCTAAAAAAAGGATAAGGGCCCAGCAGAAATTACTTAGTTTTCGAGACCCCGTTATAAGTTCTATCCATATATCTTCTGATCGCCAACTCATACTTGATTGCATTTTATTGGAATTGAGAGAATACCCCAAATGAATTTGACTTTACTTTTTTTTTGTTTCCGAAGTAACTCTCATCAACTAGCACTAGTTTGATGTGAACTAGCACTAGTTTGATGTGAACCTTTAGGAGTAATTCATCAAATTGGTTAGATCTAAAATAATAACATACCCTTCATATGAGCCCACTATACATATTGATATACCTATAGATCCACCGACTTTACATTTTAGCCATCCAGCGATCCTGATCTATTTGAAACTAGCTAGAATTCATTTACCCATAGATCCTTTTCTGCAGGCATAAGAGCTTTTTCCTTTATGTTCGGCGGAAATTACATGTTAGACCATATTTTTCGAAATAGATATCTGTGTTATGCTACAAGTCTAAGTTTTGAAAAAAAAAACGGATGAGATTGGGTCCCATCAGATCTAAACAATCTTGTTTTTTTGAACATGAAGAGATAAAGAAGCCATTGCAATTGCCGGAAATACTAGGCCTACTAAAGGCACAAAAATAGAGGGGAAATTGAAAGTTGTCATAAAATGGGTACCTCGATTTACTATTTGTACCTGCTATTATTTATTTTTTATAAAAAAAAATATCTTATAATAATTATAATTAAGAATTGTAATTATTATTAATTAATTAAATTTCAAATTCTTAGTATAGAAATAAGTATCTATATATCTAAGTGAGTATATAGAATAAGTCCAAGGAATGTAGAACTAAATAAATGGACTTATTCATCTTTCTACATGAAAGATATGTATGATAATTCACTTTATTATTTTTCTTCATTTCTTTGTCTTTTGTTCTTGTCTTCGAATTTTTAATAAAGAAAGAGTTTCTTACAGATTATCGAAAGATTCGTTAGAATGCGACCGAACAGGAATTTTTAGTGAAAATGGGATTTTCGGGAGATAGAGAAAGATAAAAAACTATATATCTATCTTTTCTCTATTTGATTATATACATAAGACGAAATTCATTTTTTTTTATTTGCCTAATTTCACGAAAGGAAGAATTCACTCTTTTATCTTGTTGATAGAGACTTCTTAATTAGTAATCAGGATTCTAGGTAAAAAAAAGAGTTATCCGCAACTTTTTATTCTTTCTACAATTAGATCTTAGGTCATCAAAGAAAACTCCATTCTTATTTACTTTGATTCTGATAAACTAACTACTTGTTTGTTACAAATAAACTAATTGAATTTTGTGTGCTCTACTTGATTGAATTTTAATTCAAAGGAAAGAAAGCGTGGAGCTTAAATAACTCACTCAGAACGCTTTTTAAAGGATTACGTGGTACGATTAGGTCAAATAAGCCCTTCTGGAATAAATATTCAGCCGCTTGTGAACCTTCAGGTACTGTTTTATTCAATGTTTGTTCAATTACTCTTTTACCCGCAAATGCAATATAGGAATTGGGTTCAGCAATAATGATATCTCCCAACATACCAAAACTAGCTGTTACCCCACCAGTAGTAGGAGATGTAAGGATTGATACATAAAATAACTTTTTATTTGATTGATAATCATATAAAGCAGACGATATTTTAGCCATTTGCATCAAGCTCAAACTTCCTTCTTGCATGCGTGCCCCCCCGGAAGCACACACTATAATAAGAGGTAGAAATTGATTGGTAGCGTACTCAATCAAACGGGTGATTTTCTCCCCGACTACGGATCCCATACTACCCCCCATAAACTGAAAATCCATAACCCCAATTGCTACGGGAATATCATTTAGTTGACCTATGCCTGTTTGAACAGCCTCAGTTAATCCTGTCTTTCTTTGATAAGAATCAATACGATCTTTATAAGGCTCCTCCTCCGAATGAAATCCAATGGGATCCAGAGAGACCATGTCTTCATCCATAGGATGCCAAGTACCGGGATCGATCGAAAGTTCGATTCTATCTGAACTACTCATTTTCAAATGATATCCACATTGTTCACAAATATTTGTTTTTGATTTCAAAAATTTCTTATAATTTAATCCATAACAATTTTCGCATTGAACCCACAAATGCCTGTATTTTTGAGTTACATCGAGATCATTAGACCTTTCTCTTAGAGTTATTAAATCACTACTCTTCGTGTGGGTTCGTATACCGGACCTCGCGCTTTCACTACTATTTGTATGTTTACCAAAAATACACCT